AGGATTTGAAATTGAAAATATTTAGATTCAAATTACTCTTTCAAGAGATTAGGCCAATAACTATATCTACATATCCAGAAAAATAGAATTTTTTTTACAACTATTATAAAAAGTAGAGTTACCTCTTTTTTCCTGACCGGGTCAATAAAGTTATGAAAGATTTTGATTTATTTATCTCTTTTTTTATATATAATGGATTTACCTGGACTAATACATGATTTTCTTTTAGTCTTTCTGGGATTGGGTCTTATATTAGGGGCTCTGGGAGTAGTATTACTTCCTAATCCCATTTATTCTGCCTTTTCGTTAGGATTTGTTTTTGTTTGTATATCTTTATTCTATATTCTATCGAACTCCCATTTTGTAGCTGCTGCGCAGCTCCTTATTTACGTAGGAGCCATCAATGTTTTAATCATTTTTGCTGTGATGTTTATAAATGGTTCAGAATATTCCAAAGATTTCCATCTTTGGACCGTGGGAGATGGAGTAACTTCCGTGGTCTGTACAAGTATTTTTGTTTCACTAATTACTACTATTCCAGATACGTCATGGTACGGTATTATTTGGACTACAAAAGCAAACCAGATTATAGAGCAAGATCTTATAAGTAATAGTCAACAAATTGGAATTCATTTATCAACAGATTTTTTTATTCCGTTTGAATTTATTTCAATAATTCTTTTAGTTGCGTTAATCGGCGCAATTGCTGTAGCTCGTCAATAATAACTCTTTAGAACTGGAAAAATATGAGCTACCACATGCATTTCCTTTTTCTATTTGACTTTGTATATAAAATAGATAGAATTTTTTTATTAGTTCGACCTATTCCCAATATATTCCTTTATTCCATTACGTTATTTTATATTCTAGTCAACTAGTAAATCCAATTGGTTAAATTGTTGTTCATATTGAAATGAATCGAGATTGATAAGGAGTTAGTTAATGATGCTCGAACATGTACTTGTTTTGAGTGCCTTTTTATTTTCTGTCGGTCTATATGGATTGATTACAAGTCGAAATATGGTTAGGGCTCTTATGTGTCTTGAACTTATATTAAATGCGGTTAATCTCAATTTTGTAACATTTTCTGATTTTTTTGATAGTCGTCAATTAAAAGGAGCCATTTTCTCCATTTTTGTTATAGCTATTGCAGCTGCTGAAGCCGCTATTGGACTCGCTATTGTTTCATCAATTTATCGTAACAGAAAATCAACTCGTATAAATCAATCGAACTTGTTGAATAAGTAATTTAAGTAATATTATCATATAACTTAGAATTTTCATAAATAAATTCAAATTAGCATGTTGGCTACTTAAGGTAGGCTCCTGTTATCACAAAGATAAGAGATCAAAGTAGTTTGGCACTGTCAATCCATTCCATAAGTAGATTAATAAAAAAACTCGGGAAACTCATCGATTCATCTAGTCCTAGTATTTAAATATATAATTCATTTATCAATTTACTAGATTGAAACTTTATCACGTTCAAAAATGGATAGATCCAATGTCGCATTCAGTAAAGATTTATGATACATGTATCGGGTGTACTCAATGTGTCCGAGCTTGTCCCACGGATGTATTAGAAATGATACCTTGGGACGGATGTAAAGCTAAACAAATAGCTTCTGCTCCAAGAACAGAGGATTGTGTCGGTTGTAAGAGATGTGAATCCGCCTGCCCAACAGATTTCTTGAGTGTTCGAGTTTATTTATGGCATGAAACAACGCGCAGCATGGGTATAGCTTATTAATACGTTACAGAAACTCTTACTCGAGTCCATTTTTTTTTTTACCGCCAAAACCTGTGCCCAAAAATAATATATTTTTGGGCACAGGTTTTTTTGGTCCAAGTGTATCTTGTCTTTACCACGAACAACTTTCCTTGGTTAACAATAATTGTAGTTTTACCAATATTTGCGGGTTCCTTTATTTTCTTTCTTCCCCATAAAGGAAATAGGGTAATTAGGTGGTATACTATATGTATATGCATGTTAGAACTTCTTCTAACAACCTATGCATTCTGTTATCATTTCCAATTGGACGATCCATTAGTCCAACTAGTCGAGGACTATAAATGGATCAATTTTTTTGATTTCCGTTGGAAATTAGGAATAGATGGGCTGTCAATAGGACCCGTTTTATTAACAGGATTTATCACTACGTTAGCTACTTTAGCAGCCTGGCCTGTTACTCGAGATTCTCGATTATTCCATTTCTTGATGTTAGCAATGTACAGTGGTCAAATAGGATCATTTTCTTCGCGGGACCTTTTACTTTTTTTCATCATGTGGGAATTAGAATTAATTCCGGTTTATCTACTTCTATCCATGTGGGGAGGAAAGAAACGTCTCTACTCAGCCACAAAATTTATTTTGTACACGGCGGGGGGTTCCATTTTTCTCTTAATGGGAGTTCTGGGTGTCGGTTTATATGGTTCTAATGAACCAACATTGAATTTTGAAACATCAGTTAATCAGTCGTATCCTGTGGCTTTGGAAATA